TAAACACCCCCCCCCCCCCCCAGCTAAGCTGGGGGGGGGGGGTCGGAAGGTATATATTATTATATGGAGTTAATGAGACTTGAACTCATATTAATTGCATGCAACGCAATCGTTCTACCAATTTAACTATAACCCCTTTATTTTTATTATTATACTCCTGTAAATACCCTATATTATTCCGGGCTTTCCCCCCTTAGGTAAAATACACCATTTACCCCTCCAAACACCCCACTAGCTTAGCTGGGAGGGGGGGGGTGGTTGGAGGGTTAATTATTATATTAATAATTGATAAATTTATAAGTCCTCAATAGGAATCGAACCTATCTATTCTCATTAACAGTGAGATGCTTTAACCGATAAGCTATGAAGACTATTTATTACTTATAATTAGTACCCCCCCCCCCAAAAGTAAAGTGGGGGTATATGTATATTATTGAAGGGAATAGGAATCGAACCTATGAAGGTTATAACCATTGAGTTTACAGCTCAACTCCAATTACCAACATTGGAAATCCCTCCTTTGGCCACCCGAAAGGAGGTAGCAGGCCTTTATAAATTATATAAACTTTTTTATAAAAATATGATAAGTATTATAATATTTTTATAACCTTCTCTTATCTTTTTTTTTTTTATTATAAATAAGAAGGGATTTATTTTAATATTTTATTAAATTAGTTTAATTATCTATATATATTAAGTATATATTATTATTACTTATAATTAAGTATTTAATTATATTTTTTATACTATATTTACTTCCCTATATACCCTTTCGGATGAGTTAGTATTCCCGAATAAAGTTTGGGAGCTCTCAGTTTATCGAGGGAGGAGGGGGGGGGATATTAACATATATAATTAAAAATAGAATATTATTACATAATTTTTATTAATATAACATTATATGTTAAAGTCTTTATTATAATATAATTAAGAATATAAATATTAAATAAAGTTTAATTTTACTTTAATATTATATTTACCATTTTTATTAACATTAGATAAATTAGAAATATTATGGTTAGCAGGAATATAATTTAATTTATAATTATTATTAATATGTCCTCATAAATATTTTTTATTACGGAAAGTACCAACTAATACTCTATAAGTATTAGTTCTAGAAATAGCTTTACTTGAGGCTAATCTTCCATTTAATAGAATAGATCAACCAGTTAAATATTTAAACATTAAAATATTCATAGGGATATTATTAATATTTAATGAATTATAAATATTACTTACTCCACTTTTAATATAATGAGTAGAAGAATTATTTAAATTATTAATAATATTATTATATTTAATATTATTAATATTGTTAATATTATTAATATAATTTTTAGCAATAATTTGATCATTTAAATTAGGAATATTACTATTTAATAAACGTGAATATTGTCCTTTAATACCATTATTATATTTATTAACATCTTTATTAATACTTTGACTAAAAATATCACTATTTAAATATGTATATGATAATTTAATAGGTTCAATAGTAATTTTTTTATTATAATAATAACTTAAAATTTTACTTAAATTATTATTATCATTATTTAATAAATTTATTAATTTAGAAATAATACTTAAATAATAATTATTAATTTTATTTAAATTTAGATTATTAATACCTGAAGATTTATAATAATAATAAAATTTAATATTTACTCTATTAGTTGTATGTTCAAAAATAGGTTTACTAATTAAAATATTTTTTAAAATTACATTATTATTTTTTAATAATTTTAATGTTGTTAATTTATATAATAATTTTGTTACTAATTTATCTAAAATAGTTAGATTAATTTCTAAATTTTTATTATAGTTATAAATTTGAGTTGATCAAATATTTATTGTATTTAAATGTTGTAATTTATTACCTTTATTATTTAATTCATTCATATATTTATTTACTTCTTTATTATTTAAACCTTTATTTAATCTATTCTTATTTAATTCTAATAAAATATTTTTTAATAATCATTTTTTCATATCTTTATTTAATTCTCCTGAAATATTTGAAGAATTATTATTTAATAAAATTTTTAATAAATTTAAATTCATATTTTTATTATTTATTTTAATAATATATAAATATATTATTGTATCAATTTTTATTAATAATTAAATATTATTAATAATATTTGATATATCTATATGTAGTTTTAAATATATATTATTCATTAATATTTAATGAATATTATATTATATTTAATTATATAATATAATACCTGTAGAAGGATTTGAACCTATCATTATTCGCTTATGAGGCAAATGTTTTAACCATTAAACTATACAAGTTTGTAATTATATACAAATTAATAATAATAATTAAAATAAAATAACAAATAAAAATATTAACATTTAATAATTATTAATTTAAATTTTAATATATATATTAAGATAATAATAATTTATTGGGTGAATACTGAGAATCGAACTCAGATTAAATGCGCCACAAGCATACTTTCTACCATTGAAATATATTCACCGATAATTAATATATACATATTATTATTACTTTTATTAATATAATATCCTATAGGAATTGAACCTATATAATTAGATCCGTATTCTAATATTTTACCCATTAAATTAAGGATATATAAAAAAAAGTAATCGGAAAATATGAGGTTCGAACTCATCAGAATATAAAATTCAATTACTTAGCAAATAATCTGCCTTACCTATGGCTAATTTTCCTTAACGAATCTAATCAGACTTGCACTGACATCAACCATCGTGACAAGATGGGACTTTACTATTAAGCTACAGATCCTTATAAATATTATTTATTATATATAGGTAGCGAGACTCGAACTCGCATTCAATGTTTGGAAGACATCCAGTTTACCAATTAACTTATACCTATTGTACCTTATCCTACAACTCTTTCCTCCTCCAGCCTTGCACTATCCCCTCGCATATAAAAAGGGGATTAATAATAAGTAGAAAAATAATAATTATTAATATAATTATTATTACTTATAATAATTTTATATACCCTCTCCATGAGTCGAACATGGAATCCTAATATTAGAAGTATTATGCTTTAACCATTAAGCTAAGAGAGTTAATTATATATAAAATAAATATTTTAATACGTAAATATATATATATTAATGTTATGAGAATAGCCGGAATCGAACCAAGCATGGGTTGCTTAAAAGACAACTGTTTTACCATTAAACAATACTCTCTTTTTATTATTATATTTTATTATAATATTTCCCCTAAATGTAGTGAGGAATCCCCCCCCCCCCCCTCCCTGTATATCTGGAGGGGGGGGGGGAGGGAGGATAATGTGAATTAGCTAAAAAGAGTTAATTCATAAGAGATATTATTTAAATATTATATTTAATTTAATAATTTACTCAAGAATAAATTTTATTTGTATAAGAGTCGTAGATTATACATAATAAATACATTGAACCGGTTTGATTCGAACAAACAAACTCCAAACTCAAATTTTGGTGACTTACCTATTAGTCTACGGCTCATAATATTAACTCCACCAAAGTAGCTATAATGTTCCCCCAGATAAATATTTATCTGGGGGGGGGATATAATATTTGTTTTATATTGGTGTATATAAATAGAATTATGCTACTTGAAGGACTTGAACCTTCATACTATAAAGTAATACATCTTAAGAGTATCGTGTCTACCAATTCCACCAAAGTAGCTATAATGTTCCCCCAGATAAATATTTATCTGGGGGAAATATTATAATAAAATATATTTATTATTACTTATAACTTAAGTAATAATAATATATTAAAAAGAGAAGTAAAATTAATTTCCTGAGGGGAGAATAGAATATTATTACTTAAGAATTTATTATTTAAAAATAATTATACACCTCATCAGTAGAAAACAATATATAAGAATAATCAAATAATATCTAAGATATGTAAGTATAAAATAAGTGTTTCATATCCTACGTGGTGGCTAGAAGTTAAATGATAATTTCTCATTCTTCAATAATTAATAGCTAACATAACAGCTAACATGGCCATATGTAAGAAATGTAAACCTGTACCAGCATAGAATACAGAACCATATACACCATCACTAATAGTGAATGTAGCATTAATATATTCAATATATTGACAAGTTACAAAGATAATAATTAATCATAGTGTAATAAATAAACCTGATAAAGCATTTTTTCTATTACCTTCAATTAAAGCATGATGACTATAAGTTACTGTAGCACCTGATGCTAATAAAATAATAGTATTTAATAAAGGTAATTCTGTAGGTTGTACAGCTTCAATACCTACTGGAGGTCATACTCCACCTAATTCGAATGTAGGGCTCATAGCTGAATGAAAGTAAGCTCAAAATAAAGCAGCAAAAATTAATACTTCTGATACTACAAATAATAAGAATCCTAAATTAATACCTTTTCTTACTGCAATTGTATGATCACCTAAAAATGTTGCTTCTGCAATAATATCTCTAAATCATAATAGAGCACTACATGCTAATACAAATAATGCTAATCATACTAAATTTAAATCACCAATATAACCATGCATTGTTAATGCTAATGATAATGCTAATGATAATAATGCAAATGAAACTACAATTGGTCATGGTGAAGGAGCTACTAAATGGAAAGGAAATTGTTGATATTTACTTCTTTCTAAATGTGTCATTTTAATTTATTTTTATTTTTATCTTTTATATTATAAAATAATATTTTTATTTTATAGATATAATATTATATGCCCACCCTATAGTAATAAAGAGAGGGGTGTTAATAGGAGTTTATAATTATAAATTTATTATTATAATTTATTTAGGAAATATAGGATTTGAACCTATAACCTTTCGTGTGTAAAACGAACGCTCTACCAATTAAGCTAATCTCCTCCTTTCGGAAGTCCCCTTGAAGAAAATAAAGACCTCTATTCCCTCCCCCCCTCACTTCGTTCGGGGGGGGGGTTATAAATAATAAGTAGCAGGATATTAATTATATTATTACTTATAATCTATATTATAATACTTTTAATTCCTCATTTACTTTGTGGGGTATAAGGGGTATTAATCCCCCTATAAACACCCCCCCCCAGCTTAGCTGGGGGGGGGGGGAGGGAGGGAGTATTAATTATAAGAGATGAAGAGAATCGAACTCTTAATGAATAGATTTGCAATCTAACAGTTTAACCATTAAACAACATCTCCTCCTGTAAACACCCTTAGAATAATAAAGAGGGTATAGTTATAAGCCTACAGAGTAAATAAGTAATAAATAGGATATATAAAATATTATTATTACTTATAATATTAATAAATAAAAAGCCCCGTTTATTGTTTATTAAGGGAGAATATTATTACTAACATAATTATTTAATTTTTAAATAATTTATATTATTTACGAAAATATATATAAATCCGTAGAGTTATATAAATTATTGTTCGTTTAATCATTCTAAGAAAGCAGGTAATGATACTGCTTCAATTTTGATTGGCATAGCAGAATGAGCTAGACCACATAATTCTGAACATTGACCATAGAATACACCTTCTCTTTGAATTAAAGCAGAAACTTGATTTAATCTACCAGGAGCTGCATCAACTTTAATACCTAAACTAGGAATAGCAAAATCATGAATAACATCAGCTGCTGTAACAACAAATCTAATATGAGTATCAACAGGTACTACTACTGATGTATCTGTATCTAATAATCTTAATTGACCATCTTCTAATAAATCTTCAGGAATAACATATGATTCAAATTCTACTGTTTCACCACTATCGTTAATAAAATCAGAGTATTCGTATTTTCAATATCATTGTAATCCAATAGCTTTAATAGTCATAGCAGGTGAAATAACTTCATCACATAAATATAATAAAATAAATGAAGGGAATGCAATAATTAATAAAATTACAGCTGGGAAGATTGTTCAAATAATTTCAATTGTTTGTCCATGTTTAATATATTTATATGCAATAGGATTTTTAGAATAAGTTCTTAGAATTGTAAATAATAATCATGATACTAATCCTAAGATTACTAATAAATAAAACATAATATTATCATGTAATTCTAAAATACCTTCTTGATTTGGTGTAGCTGAATCTTGAAAATAAAGGTTATATGGTGTAGGTACATCATTTAAAATGACGTTAAAAATTTGATTATATAATAAATTTAACATTTTTCTTATTTATATATTATTAGACTTTTTTGTCTATTTATAAAATTATTATTACTTATAGAAAATTATTTTTATATATAATACATTAATGCCCTTAATGAGAATCGAACTACATGTAGGTAAATCTTCAGTTTACTGCTTTACCACTAAGCTATAAAGGCTTTATCCTCTTATCCCCCCCCCGAAGGGAGGGGCCTAATTTATAGATTTTATACAAAAATATATAAATATAATAATAGGGGGAGGAGGATAATGGATTATATATTACTTATATTTATAACCTCCCCCTTAATAAATAATAAATAATAAATAATAAATAATAAACAATAAACGGGGAGGTTCCCTCCCTCACTCACTTCGTTCGGGTGGGGTTATAAAATATATATTTAAAATATATATACTTATATAAATAAAAAGTATTATTATATAAATAAAATATATAAATTATGTAAACACTGAGAATTGAACTCAGATCATATGCACCTAAAAACATATATTCTACCATTAAACTATATTTACTTATTATAACCCCCTCCCTTAATAAATAATAAATAATAAATAATAAATAATAAATAATAAACGGAGGGGCTCCCATGTTTTAAGGGATAGTGAGATGAATTATTTACATAATCAATAAGAATATAAACCCCATTATAAAGAGTTATATATTTACATTTAATAATTAGTAAATAAGAATATTATCATAGTTTATTATTATAGATTTTTATTTTTATTATAAATTATACTCCGTATAATAATAAGAATGAAATCATTAAACAGAATAATCCTGTAGCTTCTGATAAGGCGAAACCTAAAATAGCGAATGGGAATAATGTATCTTTTAATGAAGGGTTTCTTGAAACACCATTAATTAAAGCAGCGAATACGATAGCAATACCAATACCTGCTCCTAATAATCCAATTGTTGAGATACCTGCTCCAATATATTTTGCGGCTAATACTAATTGCATGTTTTATTTATATTTAAAGTATTAAACTTTATAATTTAATATAATCATATATATTATACATATAATATATATATTTTGATTTATTATTTTGTTTTATATTATTATTTTTAATCTTATTTAAATAATGAATTTAATTGTAAACTTCATAATTTAATATATTAATAGAATTTACTAATAAGATAATTTATTACTTATAAAAATAGAATATTATTACATGTATATAATTAAATATATATTACAAGATTTATTTAATAAGAAAATTAGTGTAAGTATAAAGCATCTTTTAAATAAGAAGAAGTTAAAATACTTCAAACATAACTTTGAATAACAGCAATAGCAAATTCTAAACATAAAATAGCTAAAATAGCTGCTAAAGGAATAAATCCAAAGATAAAGTAAATATAACTAACTGACATTAAACTTAAAACTAAACCACCTAAAATTAATAATAATAAGTGTCCAGCAATAATATTAGCAGATAATCTTAAACCTAAAGAAATAGCTCTAGCAAAATAAGATAATAATTCAATTAAAACTAATAATGGAACTAAAGCTAAAGGAGTACCTGTAGGTACAAATAATGAGAAGAAAATTAAACCATGTTTATATAATCCAAGAATAGTTGCACCTAATCAAATAATAGTACTTAATGATACAACAAATACTAAATGAGCTGATAATGCGAATGAATATGGAATCATACTAATTAAATTAGCTGTAAAAATAAAGATAAAGAAAGTATAAACTAATGGGAAGTAATATCCTCAATATTTACCTCCAATTTGTCCTTTAACCATATTTAAAATAGTATCATACATAGCTTCTTGTGATACATATCATCTTGATCCTACAATTTTATCATTATTTGTTGTTAATAAATTTAATCCTCCTACAATTACAATAAATACAATTAATGCATATAATGAGAATGTTGTAAAACTTAAACAGCTTAAGTCAAAAAAGGGTGATACAAAACCTAAGAATACTCTAATTTCAAATTGGTCTAAAGGTGAATTAATATATGTATTTAATAAATTTAACATTTTATTATTTTTTATTATTATTATAACTTAAAAATATATATTTAATGAATTATTATTTATTCATAAATATACACTATATAATATAATTATATTCTTAATTATTTTATTAATAATTATTTAAGAGTATAATTCTATTATAAAAAAATAGAATTAATAATTATAAATTATATATTTTGTAATATAATTATAATTATTATAAAATAATTTATATTATAATCTCCATTAATAATAATCGAAGATTTATTATAAAAATAAATTACTTATTACCCCTTTATCAATATAACCCTTCTTATTCTCCCTTAATGTAGGGAGGTAGCCCCCTTCCGTTTATTGTTTATTATTTATTAAGAGGAGGGCTCCGTTTATTGTTTATTAAGAGAAGTTATTAGTATAAGGGTCCCGAAGGAGGTTAATTATATAATAACATATAATTATAATTTAGAGATAAATAATCTTGAAACGTATAATCTTAAAATTCTAGGTAAAAAGAATTGTGAGAATAATACTAATAATACTGTAATTAATAAAAATCCGTATGTTAATTGATTTAAAAAGTAAAATGGTACTAATTGTGGCATATTAAAATATATATATATAGGATAAAGAACAACATTATATACTAATTACTCTTCCTAACCGATACAATAAATAGCGTATAAGTATTTAATACTGATAAAATTTATCCCCCACTAAAGAGTATAAAGTGGGGGCTCCGTTTATTGTTTATTATTTATTATTTATTATTTATTAAGGGGAGGGGAGCTAAGTAATTAGATATATAATAGATTCAAATTTTTATATTATAACTTACATATATAATAAATATATGGACTATTATATGGAATAAATATTAATAACTTTCTCTTAATTTATTATTACAATTTAATAAAATTATAATAATAAAAAATTTATAAATAATCATAAAAAATATATGAGAATGGGGGGGGGGGAGAAAGAATTAATAATTTTTAATGAAAATAAGAATATAATTAAAATAATTTATATAAAAATATAAACTATGATTGTACTGCTGGAGTATTATATGAATGAACAGCAGGAGGAGAAGTTAATAAGAATTCAATAGATGAAGATTTAACTGTATTTAAAGCAAAGATTTCATTAGATTCGATAAAATCAGGTGATTTAGCATATAATACAGATTTATTAGTAGCTTTATTATCTAAACCGTTAACTAATTGATCGTATACAATATAAATAAAGAAGAATAATGAAACTGTAGCAATAATAGAACCTACTGAGGCTACGTAGTTTCATCCTGCAAAAGCATCAGGATAATCAGGAATTCTTCTAGGCATACCATTAATACCTAAGAAATGCATAGGTAAGAAAATAGTATTAGCCCCAACAAAAATTAATCAGAATTGAATTTGTGCTAATTTTTCATTATAGTATAATCCTAAAATTTGAGGACTTCAGTAATAATATCCAGCAAATAATGAGAAAATAGCTCCCATTGATAATACATAATGGAAATGTGCTACTACATAGTATGTATCATGGAATGCTACATCTAATGATGCATTAGCTAAAGCTACTCCTGTTAATCCACCTACTGTGAATAAGAATAAGAATGCAATAGCAAATAACATAGGTAGAGCTAATCTAATAGAACCACCATAAATAAGTGCTAATCAACTGAAAATTTTAATACCTGTAGGAATAGCAATAATCATTGTAGCAGATGTGAAGTATGCTCTAAGATCTGCATCTAAACCTACAATATACATATGGTGTGATCATACTAAGAATCCTAATAAACCAATTGATGCCATAGCATATACCATAGAAATTTCACCAAATACTGGTTTTTTAGAATATGTAGATACAATATGTGATACAATACCAAATCCTGGGATAATTAAAATATAAACTTCTGGATGCTATTTTATAACCCCCTCCCCCCAATAAAGTATAAAGTATAAAGTGAGGTTTCTTCACTTACTTTTTGGATAGGAAAGAATCATAAAAGTTGGACTATATCATTATTAAATAATAAATCTTACTTCAGAGATATAATGTAATAAATGGATTTATAATTTATTTTTATACTTACCCCTATAAAGTTTATAAAGGGATAATTATATCATAATAAATAATAATTATTCCCCTCCGACACTTTTCTGTTTATAATACAGGGGGGGTGTTTACAGGGGAGTACATTTATTATTTCATTTTTTTTCAAAATTTAATCATGCTTTATATAAAGCTAGATTATGGGGACTATTATATGCTTTTAATTCTTTTAATTCATAGAATAGTTTGCATAATAATAATCTATTGTGTTTAAGAGTTCTAGATGGATATAATTTAATATAATCATTAATAAAATTCAAAACATTTAATTTAGATTGGATACTTCATTTAAAATAACCATTTTTAGCTTTATCAAAATAAATATTACCGCCAAATACTTCACTATAATATTCAACATCATGTGAGTATTTATTTGTAACACTAATGGTTAATTGGGGACAACCATTTTTAAATGAATAATTAATAGTACCGTCAGCATCAAAAAATCCTGTAAATCAAGCATTATTATTAGTTAATTTAATAGGATTAATAGGTTTAATATTTAATAAATCACATACTTGATATAATTGTACTAATCTTTTACTATTACGAATATTACCGTTAATAGCATTGATTAATTTAATTATACCTTCTTTATTATGTAATCTATATCTAATAGCTTTAACACCTACTCTTAATTTAATAGAACCTCCAAATTTATTTTGAATTTGTCTTAATGCTTTTTCATCTTCTAATGCTAATGTAATTTCACAACTAGAATATTTACCTTTACTAGTACCTAAATATCCATCTCCATCAATTAAACCTGCTAATCATTGATTAAATTTAATATCTCCCTCCCCCGCGAAGCGGTGGGGGATATCTTTATATTTGTTATTATCATATCCATCAGCGGAGCTGGTAAGTGAATAAAAAATAAGAGATAATGTCCGTAAAGATTTATTAATTAATACCTTCCGTGTAGTCTCTGAGGTTCCTACTAAATAACTTATTCCCACGAAATGGGGATGATAAGTATTATTCGTTACCAGCTGATTGTTATCTTTTATTAACATTTTAACTAATACGGCTAATAAAAGACTCCTCTCGGGGTCTTCATCCCCCCCCCGAACGAAGTGAGGGAGGGGAAAGACTTACAATATTAGTAGTTAATAAAAGCCCCCCGCGAAGCGGGGGTATAAATAAGTTCCAGCTTATAGGAAGGTGCATTAATGTTAAAGAATATAACATTAAAGGGCCATAAAAATAACCGAAGAATCAGAATAAATGTTGGTATAATACTGGATCACCTCCACCAGCTACTTCAAAGAATGAAGTATTAAAGTTTCTATCTAATAAAATCATTGTAACACCTGCTGATAATACAGGTAATGATAATAATAATAAGAAAGCTGTAATGAATACAGCTCATACAAATAAAGGTAATTTATGCATTGTCATACCATTAGTTCTCATATTTAATGTTGTTACAATGAAATTAATAGCACCTAATAAAGATGAAATTGATGTTAAATGTAATGCAAAAATAGCTAAATCAACACTAGGTCCTGAATGAGCTTGAATTGATGATAAAGGAGGATATCTATTTTGTTAATTCAATATATTACTATATTGTTCGGACTATGCCTTAAATTAAAATATTATATTTTCTAACAAAAATATTTATAATAATTTAAATAAAATTATAAAAAAGTCCCCCCGTAAATAAGTAAGTTACGAGGGGGGGACCCGGAGATTAATAGTTTTTTCTATGTTTTTGTAATAAATTTTTAATTTGTAATAATTTTATATAATTTCCTTTGTGTTTTATATAAGTTCTAGATCAAATTCTATATTCAAAACTTTTTATACCTAAAAATACTGATTTATAATTTTTATATCTAAAATAATTAATAATATATTCAATATTAGAATTATTAGTTGTTTCTAATTTATAAAATAAATTACTTTTATTAGAAATAGATGGAGATTTTATAACAATTGAAGAATTAATATTTAATAATAATTTAATACTATATATAACAATATAGTCTAATTTTTGTGTTAATTCAAAAGAATGTACACATCTTAAAGGATTAGAAGATTTTTTCAGAATAAAAAAAGATCCTTTGGCTTCAATAAAACCAATTAATCATGATTTAGTTATAATATTATTAACATCATTAATTAGAATAGAATTAATATTATTAATAATATCCTTATGAGGATAAATTAATACTCCATCATTAAGGTTCATTGGAAGATAAAGTAAATCTTCTTTTATATTTCATTTTTTATAAATACTTTCTCAAGCATCTGAGATATAAATATTATATTTTTTTAATGAATCTGAATATAAATCTAAAGAAGATGTTTTATTTTTAATATTATTAATTAGTAATAATTTATCATTTTGAGTCAATAAATTATTATTACTAATTAATAAACATTCTTTAAATTTTAAATAATTATATCTTTTAGTAGTTAATAAAGGATATTCATCAAAAATAGGAATAATAATATTTAATAAATATTTTTTATCTCTAATTAAATAAGAAGCTATATTAGTTTTATTATCAAAAGTTACAGAACCTACCCCTAAATAAGATTTAATTTTATATAATAATTGAGTATTTTTTTTATTTAATGAAATTTTATAGGTAAAAATAATTTTATTGTGGGTCATATTAGTATAAATATTAAATGTACCGTCACCATCAGTTATACCTACTAATCATTCATTTATATTAAAATAACTTTTATTTGTTTTATTTGTTAGAGAATATTTTTTTTTTATATAATATTTTAATTTTGTCACGTTTAGTCTCTGAAGTGTTAAATAATTAAATATAACACTGGCATATAAACCTATAATATTAAACATTTTTACTAATTTATTAATATAAATTGAGTATTTTAATAGATATATAATAAAATTATATAAGGTCTTCCATGCATCGAGTGACATTTTACAACTGCATATCATTTCATTTATAATTACAGTTCATCCTGTACCTGCACCTGATTCAACTAATGTTGATGTTACTAAACAAACTAAAGCAGGAGGTAATAATCAGAAACTAATATTATTTAATCTTGCAAATGACATATCAGATGCACCAATCATTAAAGGTAATAAATAGTTCATTTTATTATAATCTTTCAATTATATTTGGACTATATCTTCAACCCATTATACATAATATAATGGGTGCAACACGTGTAGTCTCTGAGGATCCTACGTAATAATTTATAAAATATATATATATATATATTATATATATTTTAAGATATCTCCTTCACTTACTTTGTTTAGGATATTAATTATTATTTGGTTTCCTGCGGATTGTCCATACTTATACCCCCCCCCCCATGCGAAGCATGGGGGGGGGGGAAATTATTCATAATAATTTTTAATACTATAGTACATTTATAACTTAATTAAATTTTCCATACCCCGCGAGGGCCACACATGTGTGGCCCTCGTGGGGATAATATTATATTATGACTTTAGGGTTTTCCCGCATATAGTGTTGTAATAATAATATATTTTACAATATATTACGGCAACTTATTAATAATCTCGTTACACCTTTTACACTACGAGATTATATATCCGTAAATATATTACGGATTCGGAGGGGAAGAAAGTAATAATAATTTATTTATTTATTTTCTAAATATGTATTTTTTAAATGAGATCAAGTAAACGTAGTTCTAGTTTTATTATAATCTTTACGTAAATTTATACCTAATTCTCAACTACCATTAAGTTTTATACTTTGACCCTCATTATTAATTAAAATAACTAATTTAGATCAATCTAAAAAATCTAAGTGTTTAGATGATAATAAAGAATATTTATTAAAGTATTCTATTACTTTAATATTTTTATATAGATTAGCCACTATTACTTTATAACTATAATATAGTTTATACGTATTATTAAGAGATACTAATAAATTTAAATTACGTTCTCTACTATATAAATTAACATTAAAATATAGCGCAATTGCAGACATAATATAAAAATAAGAAAAATTAATATTATTATTATTAGAATTTTGATGATAATTTTGTCTTAATTCTAAACAATAATAAGGCATTGCTCTACTAGAACGATTTTTACCATTTATTAAATTAATAGAAAAATTACCATCTGCATCTGTCATACCAGCTAATCAAGCGTTTGAACCAATATCTGATGTATCTAATGGTTTAATTTTAATATTATCTATATTTTTTAATTTATTATGTAGAATTGTTGTTGAATTAATATAATTATTTATAAATTCAGCACATCTAACAAATGCTTCATATTTAGGTGTTCTCATATATCCATTAATAATATTTAATAATGTATATACACCTTTTAAATCATGAATAAGTCATAATACATAATTACGATTAATTTTTTTATACACTTTTCCACATTTAGTTAAATTACATAAATAATTAGCTAATTCTAAATCTTCTAATTTAAATACTACAACAATTAACGGTCTATATTTAGATTTTTTTATTGAAGATGAATTTTGAACTAGAATAGTTCCATCACCTTCAATTAATCCAGCTAAATAAGGTCCCAACTTATCATAATTTAATTTTAAATTATATTCTTTATTTTCTATTACTTGATTATTATTATTATTACTTTCATATCTTTTTTGGTTACCAAACCCTCCAATTAAAGCAGGCATTACTAAGAAGAAAATCATTAATACAGCATGTCCTACAACCAATACATTGAATAATTGATGGTTTCCACCTAAGTATTGGTTACCTGGAGCTGCTAATTCTAATCTAATAATTACTGACATAGCTGTACCAGCCATACCACAAAAGATTGCAAAAATAAAGTATAAAATAGCAATATCTTTAGCATTTGTAGAATATAATCATCTTTGTACCATTTTGATTATATTTTACAATATTAATTGAATGAATATTATAATTTTTATACAATATTTATTATATATTAAAATTATTTCTTTTAGTAAATTACTTTATACAATATTTATTATTTATTATTATTATAATAATAAATATATATTTAAATATATATTTATTATATATAAATGTCTATTATTTATATATAATCCCTACACTCCCTCACTTCGTTAAGGGGGTGTTTACAAGGGAAATCTATATTAATTATATTATCCCCCCCGGAGGAGGGGATAATTGAATAATAAGATTATAATAATTGTATATATTTATTATACATATTACTTATAATATATATTAATATATATTTAACGATAAATAAGTTATATTAGCTAAAAATTAAGTGAGGGAGGAGCATTATTAAATCAGATAGGATAGATTCGAACGTTTCATAGAAAGGTTTCGGAATCCATCCGAAATATAAATATATTATATTGTTAAAATTTATTTTATTATTAAATCAGATAGGATAGATTCGAACTAACTAACTCTTTCTCCCAAAGAAAGCGCCTGACCCTTTGGCTTCTATCTGTATTATATATATAATATATATATTATATATTTAAGCATATTTTTGTATAGTAATTATATTTTTTTACCTTTCCTTTTATAAACATTTTTATAATACATGGGATGGGGAAGATAGGTTAAATTGTGATATATTACTATATATTTCACTCATATTTATCTCTTTAATAGTTTAATTTTTTCCTTTATACGTATGAAAGGTATTAAAGAAATATTAATATTATAATATATATATATTAAGCTTTTAATTTCCATATATATTTTGTTATATGTTAATAACAAAATTAAGTATAATTATATACTTACTTATCCCCAACTCCCCACAAACAAAATAAGGGGGGGGGAAATAAGATTATATTTATTATTTATATTAATTACTTTATTATAAAATATAGATATATTTTAATTTGTATATTTATGACTTTCCTATAAATATAATATGTATATTATATATATAACGTTAGCAATAATACGATTTGAACGTATAGAATTAGGTCATGAGCCTAATATGTTAACCAATTACATCATATTGCATATATTACTTATAACATATTTTAAATAAATATAAAAAGAATATTATTAATATGATTAAATATCCGCATAAAAAACGATATATTTAAAATACTATTTATTAACTCTACCAACGTAGAATAATACATTTTCAATTGTTGAAATAACTGGAACAATAATTAAGAAGTAAGCAAAATATAAGAAAGTTGCAATTTGTCCCATTTGTACAAATGGTACTTCTACATGTAATTGTCCAATTTGTCCTAATAATACAAAATTAAAAATGAAAGTAAAGAAGAATAATTTAGATAATACTTTGAAAGTATTACCTCTTACAACACTTCTATCAGTAATAGGTAAAACTAATAAAACTAAAATAGCTGCAAACATTACAATTACTCCCATTAATTTATCAGGAATAGATCTTAAAATAGCATAGAAAGGTAATAAGTATCATTCAGGAACAATAGAAGCTGGAGTAACTAATGGGTTACCTGGAATATAATTATCAGGATGACCTAAAGTATTAGGTGAGAAGAATACAAATAATGCAAAGAAAATTAAAAATACAAATACTGTAATTAAATCTTTAAAAATAAAGTATCCATGCATAGGTAATCTATCTAAATTACCTGTAATACCTAAAGGATTTGATGATCCATGTACATGTAATGCCATAAAATGCATACATACTGCAGCAGCAATAATAAATGGTACTAAGTAATGGAAAGCAAAGAATCTTTGAATAGTAGGATTTGATACAGAGAATCCACCTCATAATCATAGTACAATATCTTGACCAACAAATGGAATAGCTGAGAATAAATTAGTAATTACTAGTGCTCCTCAATGTGACATTTGTCCATAAACACAACAATAACCTAAGAAAGCTGCAGCCATTGTTAAAATAAAGATAACTACACCTACTGCTCATACTAGTGTTCTAGGTGATCTATATGATCCATAGTATAAACCTTTACCAATATGAATATACATACAAATAAAGAAGAATGATGCTCCATTTGCATGCATATATCTAATTAATCAACCTAATTGAACATCTCTCATAATATGCTCAACAGATGAAAAAGCTAATTCAATATTTGATGAATAATGCATAGCTAAAAAAATACCAGTACAGATTTGAATAACTAAACATAATCCTAATAATGATCCTAAATTTCATCAATAATTAATTGATGAAGGTTGTGGTGAATCAATTAAATAACTATTCACTAAATTTAAATATACATTAGATTTTCTAAATGCCATTATATTTATATATATATATATATATATTATATCTTTTAGATTTGTCCCTACTCATTTATTAAAGGAACCCCATCGAAAGGAGGAAAGAGAAGGATTTATTATATAATATATATATATTTATTTTATTATATATTTATTTTATTATTATATATAATAATTTTTATAATTTAGATCTGCTTGATATAAATTATAAATGTTAGTCTATCTTCAAAAAATGAAGTAGATTTCGAAGGAATCTATCTTACTATTTTACCTCAATAATATTATTAAGAAAAATAAGATTAAAGCTTAAAATGAATAAAGAGTATATATTTTATATATATAAAATATATAGATAATATTTATTATATAATTTTTAACATTTTTATATAAAATATATAGATAAGAATTATAATAAATATTCGGTATTTATATTATTATTTAACCTTAACCGGAATCGAACCGGTATTTTCAACATGAAGAGATGATGTCGTAACCATTAGACGATAAGGTCTTTATTAATAAATATAATTTTTAAAGTTATCGATTGATTAACTGGGGGGGGCTCCCCTCGCGTATAATGATAATTAATAATGAAGAGCTCTTTCCTTCAGCTTAGCTGGGGATTATTATATTTATAAATAACCCCAGGACCCGTATGCGTACGGGTCCTGGGGTTATAATTAATAATGTTATATTAGGGATTTGAACCCCAAACCTTTCGATTACAAAACGAACGCTCTACCAATTGAGCTAATATAACGAATAAAAATATAAAATAAATATGAATAATAGATTAGATATTATATAGATGACTGATAAATTAGTATTTTACATTTCTTTCCTTTTACAAGGGTCCCCGCTCAGCGGGGACCTTGATAAGAGGTATATAAATAAAAATAAAACCTATATATATTTTAGTATAAAATAATCAGTTAATTATCTCATATTAAGACAACTTCGTATTTGATATGCATTCAATACTTATTCTTTATTAACTTAGCTTATCTACTATGACTATTATTAAAATATAAACTAATATAGATAATATATTTTTCCCGAAGGGGAAAAATATATTATATAATAATCAATAGATGCACCATAGGTTAATTCATTCTGATCCTTGCGTACTAAGAATGAGACTTAAGTTGATAATATTACCTATAGTAGATAGGAACCATACTGATTTACATCGTATTTAACCCAACTCACGTTACCTTTTAATTGACGAACAGTCAAACCCTTCTTAGCACTTACAACCAAGAGGATAGGTAGAGTCGACATCGAGGTGGCAAACATAGCTTACAATATCTACTCTTTCGCTATATTACCCTGTTATCCCTAGCGTAACTTTTATTCGTTATCAATAACCATTACAATCAGTGTTATTTGTTCATTATGCCATACTTACGTACTTGTTTCACTTGTTTGTGTTACAATTGTTGCACAGTTAAACCATTATATTAATTTAATACATTATATTATAAATTAATTATTTTTTTATTAATTTTATTATTGTTTTCCAGACAATTTTACTGTACATAATTTATTCTATTATATCCCAACTCCCAAATATAATGGAGGGAGTATCCAAAGAATACTCCCCCCCTTCGGGGGGGCTAATTTACAATTAATATATATAATATATACTTTAGAATTATAATAAGATTATAATATGTATATGGACTTATTCAGATACTTTTGCTGAAAATGACGCCCCATCAAAACTACCAATTAGAGATTGTCTCCTATCTTCCCTCTCCCTCACTTCGTTCGGGGGGGGGTTAATTTAAGAATATATCTATTAAATAAATATATAGGATTAGAATTATTATAGATATCATAATAAGTATCTCATATTTATTTAAACAATTACTTAATATTCTGAATATGATATATAATAATTCGATCTATCTAATTACAGTAAAGCTGCATAGGGTCTTTCCGTCACACTATAGGTACACAGCATCTTCACTGCGATTTCAATTTCACTTAGCTTAAAGGGGAGACAGTTGTTGTATCATTACGTCATTCATGCAGGACCATAATTAGTGGACAATGAATTTCGCTACCTTAGAACCCTCAAAATAAGGCTGCTATTTACCTAACTTTAATTATATTATCTTTAAATAATATAATTTATATATTAAGCATGGAGCAGAGTTCACACCTTATACTTTAACTTATCGTTTCTGCAAAGTGCGGTGTTTTTAGTAAACAGTTGGACAACTTTGTTCTTAATACCCCCTCTAGAGGGGGTTCTCTTTATTGACTAACGTTAGAGCTATTTTTGCCGAGTTCCTTCCCTTTAATTATCTAATTCACCTTCATATTCTCTACTAACATACCAGAGTCGGTATACATTACGGTATCCATTAAAAATATTTCTTGAACTTTATTAGTTTATTAATTTTTATTAATAATAAAGTTTTTGTTTTTAATTTAGATTTATCCTATCATTTATATATTTATATTCTTATATAACTTAAGGGCCGTACTTTTATAGTAAAACCTTATGCTTTAGGTGAAAAGGTTTATACCTTTTTTACGTTACTCATGTCAGCATTCTCTATCTAATTATTTATATATATATATAAATATATATATTATATTAATCAATGACTAATATATTTTTTCATTAGATGTTCCACTACCATATTATTATATTTTATTATATATAATAATATTTAGATATTCGGTTTAATAATTATTATTATTATTAATATATTATTAATAATAATATATATAAGATCCGTATATTGTCTATTAACAAAAAATAAATATATTTTTTGATTTGAAATATTAACAAATATAAATTAGTGCATTGTTACATGTTCATTAAAGAATGGTTATTGTCAAACCCATCAACTAATTGTATTATAATATTTTAATATTTATTTCACTTATTATTAAATTAGGAACCTTATATCTTAATCTGGGCTGTTTCCCTTTAGACTATTCACCTTATCGCGCATAGTCTGACTCTCTTATAATATAATTAAACATTTCGAGATCAAATATCTTTGATAAAATTACAATAATTCCCCAAAACCCGTTATGTATTACATAACGAGGATATTTGTAGCTGTACCGTTCATTATATTTATTATAATATAATAATTATATACCCCCCCCCCAGCTAAGCTGAGGGGGGGAAAAAGAGGCTATACTTACATATATTTCGTGGAAAACCAGCTATCTGCAAATCAGATTTGTCTTTCACTACTTATCACAACTAATCAGATGATTTTGCAACATCAACCTGTTCGACCGTTTTATTATTATTTATAATATTTCCGTCTTGTCATAATAAGATCATTTGCTTTCGGGTCAATTAATATTAACTTAATTCCCATCTCTCCCTTATATACTAAAGAGGAGGTGAGATTATACAATTATTAAATATTCAATTTATTTATAATATAATAACATTAATATAAATTAATGTATATATATATATTTTGCTAATATTAATTACTTGCTGACCCATTATACAAAAGGTACGTTATTAATATAATTTATATATTTATAACTGCTTATAGAATAACCATTTACATACTTTCCCTTGCGGTACTTATTTTGTTTATTAATAGTATTTAGTCTTAGAACTAGTTTGTCCTATATTCTTACATATTATCTTACATAATACTTATTTAAATTAATCATTTGATTAATTTTTGACTATATCATTTTCTCTCACCAATACTTATGATATCTCGGTTGATTTATTTTCCTTAAGTTACTTAGATGTTTCAGTTCACTTAGTTTTATATTACAGGTTTCCCTTAGGTATTAAAAATATATATAATATATTTTATTAGTAACCTATAACTATTAATAACTTATGTATTCCATGATTATCCCTTTAAATCTATATAATAAATATTTCAAATCTATTATTCATTACTTATATAATATTACAAGGACAGAGAGACTTGAACTCCCAATGATTGATTTGAAATCAATAGTTTTGCCAATTAAACTATACCCTTTATATAACCCTCAACCCCCCCCCCCCCCCAGCTTAGCTGGGGGGGGTATTTACAATGGGCTACCTCCCCCTCCCTACATTTGGGGGGGGAATAAATTTGTCCCCTCCTTCCCTCAGATAATTTAAGGGGAGGATAAGATTTTAAATAAGAAGAATATTAAAGATTATAATAAGCCCACCGCAGGTTCCCCTACGGTAACTGTATTTCAACTTCGCATTAATTCATAATATTTCTTATATATATATATTAAAATATTAAAATAAATTAATAAAAATAGATAATAAAATAATAATATATATTAGGATAATATCATGTTTCAACGCGTGATGAGTGATTAGTGCGAAACAGTTAGAGTATTCACCGTAACATACTAATTTACGTATTACTAGCAATTCTTTTTTCATATAATCGAATTTCAGATTATAATCCATACTATATATAATATATAAATATATTAAAGATTAAAATGTTTTATGTTATTAATTTATATTATAATTAATTATATAACTTTGTTATCATTTTATTATAGCACGTCTATTACCCATATTATAAGGATCATCATGATTTGTCTTAATTCCTTTCATTTTACCAAAATGGTATAAATATTATATATAATAAAAAGTATATATATGGAGTTATGTTCGTTAATGAACTTAATCTAAGACCTTGCGGCACGAACTGAAGACAACGATGTAACGCCTGTATTACCCCCATCCCGCTTAGCGGGATGGGGGGTAATATTCAAAATATGGTAAGGTTAGTCGGGGATTATCGAATTAAATAACATGCTCCACTGCTTAAGTCTGTAACCGTCTATTGTCTTGAGTTTCATTCTTGCGAACGTACTCTTCAGGCGGAACACTTTCATTTTCATTTATTTATTTTGTTGAAATAAATGGTGTTCATAGTTTACAGCTAGAACTACTCGGGTATCGAATCCGTATTGCTACTCTAGCTTTCGTCCCTCAATGTCAGTTAATATTTAATTAATACCTTCACACATACCAGTCTTATAATGATTATTATCATTTCATCCTTACTATTATAATTCTTTAATTAAATTTATTAACTCTAAAAAATTTTGATATTTTCATTCTACGGACCCTTTAAGCCATTATGATTAACGCTAGCCCCCATTGTCTTACCGCAGCTGCTGGCACAAATTTTGGTTAGGACTATTAAAATAAAATTAAATATTAATTTTATCCATAATATTTATTATGGTAGCTAATATCATTATTTTCACTATTTATGGACTTTATTTTTAATCAATTTATATAATTTTTATATAATTTTTATATTAAATTATTAATTTAATATATTAAATTATAATTTTTATATATCATCCTAATAAGTAACTGGGTCAATCTTTCGATCATTGCCCAATATTCCTCACTGCTGTATCATTTAGATATTGACTATGTTTCAGAGTCAACGTGATCGTTCTAACTTTAATTATCGATTATGGATCGTTGGCTAGGTAAACTCTTACTCTACCTACTACCTAAACCATTATTGGCTTGACTATAAGCAAATAATACAATATTATTCATTTATCCCCCCCCCCCCAGCTTAGCTGGGGGGGGGGGGGATTATTAAGCATTTAACTTATCTTATAGTTCTAAATTCCTAATAATTACTCACGTGTACACCACATATTTATTATTTTATCTATAATAAACGTTTGATTTGCATGTGTCATGTCCTTATTTAGCGTTTAATCTGAACCAACATCATGTTCTTATCATTTTTTTATTTGTCTCTTATTAATACTTGATTAATATTTATTACTTATATATATATTTATATATACGGATGGTGTAGGATTTGAACCTACGAAGCCTATATGACTTATGATAGCTCAAATATCACACTTTAAACCACTCAGTCAACCATCCTATAAATTATCCGATACCCCCCCCCTATTAGATAAGCAAAGGGGGAGGAGAAAAGGATCAATATCTATTAAATTAATATATATATTTTTTTTAATATATTACAGCTTAACTGAACATATATTAATATGAGACTAACAGGGATCGAACCTATATTGGTACCTTATCAAAGTACTATTCTAACCAATTGAATTATAGTCTCTTTTTTTATATTGATTATAATATATACCCCCCCTA